AAAGCGATGAAACAGGTAGCTGGAAAATTAAAATTGGAATTGGCTCAATTCGCTGAATTAGAAGCCTTTGCCCAATTTTCTTCTGATCTCGATAAAGCTACTCAGAATCAGTTGGCAAGAGGTCAACGATTGCGTGAGTTACTGAAACAATCCCAATCAGCCCCTCTCACAGTGGAAGAACAGATAATGACCATTTATACCGGAACAAATGGTTATCTGGATGGATTAGAAATTGGACAAGTAAGAAAATTTCTCGTTCAGTTACGCACTTACTTAAAAACGAATAAACCTCAGTTCCAAGAAATAATATCCTCTACCAAAACATTAACCGCTGAAGCAGAAAGCTTGTTGAAAGAAGGTATTCAAGAACAACTGGAACGTTTTCTACTTCAGGAGAAAGTATAAAAAAGTACATGGATCTTTTTTTTTTTAGTCAATTTTATTCTTTAATTTAATTTTTAATAAATTCTATAATATAAATAGAAGTATATCTAAGTTAAGTATATATATAATAGAAAGAAATATATAATTAATATTTGTTTAATATTAAACCTTAAACCATTTAGAATTGATTTCTTATTATATATTCTTTCTTATCTTTTTTCTAAAAAGAAAAAAATATATATTATTGATATTGCGTCCAATAGGATTTGAACCTATACCAAAGGTTTAGAAGACCTATGTCCTATCCATTAGACAATGGACGCTTTTCGCTTTTTTTTTTACAACTGTAAAGTAAAAAAAAATATATATAAGGTGCGAAATATTTTTAGCAATTGTGTATTGAATTGAATTCAATACACAATTGCTATTAGACAATTCTAATACATAAAATTATCTCTAATAAAAGCCGAAGGGGGCAATTTAGAATTTAGAGCGGGTAGCGGGAATCGAACCCGCATCGTTAGCTTGGAAGGCTAAGGGTTTTAGTCGACGTCGATCGATCATTTTTATATTTTTAACGTCTCTAATTCAAAACCGAACATGAAACTTTGGTTTCATTCGGCTCCTTTATGATGTATGGATAAATTACCAAATAAAATACGACGGGAACGAAATAAAAATCAAAATTCGACCCATAACATCTATGTTAGCTTTTTTCCGTATGGGTGCTTTCACAGAAAATTTTGCTTTATAGATGATCCTTCGAGAAGATTAGAAGATAGAAAAGGAGAACTCTAAAAATCTTTCTAGTTACTTCGTTCTTTATTTCTATTTAACGGAATCCTTAGGAAAAGTATTTTGTTTCCACCGAGCTAAAACAATATAATATGTCGATGTCTTTAGTAAACCAAAGTTCTCGTTTAATAGCTATTTTGCTTCAATTTTTCTATACCAAACAATGAATAGAACTGAAGATTTAGTTACGATTAGAAAGAAACTTTTCTAGCTTTATCCATGGATCCTCTTGTTATACTTATTGAATTGTAAAGAGTCATCCAATTCAAAAATTATGTTTCGGAATTTCATAATCCAAATTTACAATTGATTAGAGTCTTTGGATACAAATTACGAGAATCTATAATCTTCCTTGAATTTTTTATTGAAAGGTAAAGGACTAAATCCTTTTAAGAAATAAAGTTTTTGATCGGAAGATGAATCAAACCGAGAGACCCTTTAACTATTAAAGGGATTAAAGGAACGAATCACACTTTTACCACTAAACTATACCCGCTACAATGCAATTATTGCATATAAATTGACCTTTTGTCGAACAAAGTAATCGGGGGTGTAATAAAAGAAAAAAATTATAAAATTATAGCGTAGACTTAATAAAATTAGTAAAGCGGATTTCATTTTTTCCATTTCAGATCTTTTTTTTCTAAAACTACATTGGATGAGTCTTTTAACTTTAACAAAGAAAGGCCCGGCTGGGGACTGACCAGGCCAGGCTATTAAAATAAAAAAGATCTTTTACTTGTGTTTGGACGAGACAAAAGAAAAAGAATAAAAAGAGGATTCTCTATTTTTATTATTGTGGTTTTATTTATTTATCTTTCGAGTTCGAGCCTTTTCTTTATCTAATCTTTATCTAAATTTTTTATGTAAATAGAATTACCGAGAAAGTTATATAAAAAAGGTTATATAATAGTAATATATAAATAGATGATAAATATATTTATATAATATAATAAAAAAAATTATATATAATATAATAAAATATAGAAAATGAATATATAATAAAATATAGAAAATGAAAAAATATAAAAATATATAGAATCTTAAAGAATAATCTATACAAAAAAAATAAAGCTTTTAAAGAAAAAAGTGGAGAAGGTTTTTTAAAGCCTTTTTTTAATGGAACCTAATAAGTATCCCTTTTCGATTAGGAGAGATGGCTGAGTGGACTAAAGCGTTGGATTGCTAATCCATTGTACGAGTTAATCGTACCGAGGGTTCGAATCCCTCTCTTTCCTTTTCTCCGTTTAATGATGTGTAATAGATAAAATACTAATAAAATTTCAAATTGAGCATTTCCACTAAACTAATTAAATAAAGCAATAAAAAACCTTTCTTTTTTATTCTTCACGTCCCGGATTACGTCCTGGATCATTAGATAGGAATCCAAATATGAAGAGAGAAACAAAGAATATAACTACAGTGTATACAAAAAGTTTGAGAGTAAGCATTACACAATCTCCAAGATCTTACTTTTTTTTTCAAAAAAAAAAAAGAGAATAGATTCTCTATTTTTATACCAAATATCTCATTTTGATACCAAAAAATCAAGTGATTTTTTTTTTTTTCAAAAAAAAAAAAAAGTTTCAGACAGTCATTTGCATTTGTAATAAGATAATAGTCGAGTCTTTCATATTCAAACAGATTTACATACTAATATCTATATATTTTTTTTGTGAGCTCGAATCTAAATCTAATTAGGTTCTTTCATTTAGGGAAAAAGGATAAAATTTAGGAAATAGAATGATCCAGGTTTAGTATGGCTAGCAAAAAAATTCAATGTTTGAATTGAGAGTTCGTTCATACGTCAAGATTTTTTTGATCGTTTGAGTTGTTGGAAGAATAAAAACCGTTAATTTTTCTAAGACAGTTTTAATAATTTCATCGAAAACTTACAGCTGCTTGCCAAACAAAGGCTAAGAGAAGAAAGAAAAGAGGTATTACGGGCATAACATCTACGATTGGATTCAAAAAGGCGTAGGCCTCCGGCAATTTGGCGACTAAAAAAGTGCTTGAAAAAAGGGCAGAATTAAAACAAATACAGATCAAATTAAATATATTAAGCATAACAAAAATTGGTGTTCTTGTGGATAATTTAATTTTGATTGAGTTATTAATATATTTTTTATATAAGGAAAAAATAAAGAAAGATAGTCTAAAAAGACTTTGTTGAACTTACTCAATCAAAAATCCTTTCATTCTCTTATGAGAATTAAAGAAATAATATTTTCATACAATATCTTAATTGAATTCTATGTAATGATCAATAAAGTCAGTTTGATTTGCTATCTACACGTGTCAAAACTCTAGCACCGATGTAATCCATATTTAATTTTGGCTAAAATTGAATTGACGAACAACCAATAGCAATATTACTCTTTTAGTAGTCTTGAATAAAAATCGAAATGGGGCGTAGCCAAGCGGTAAGGCAACGGGTTTTGGTCCCGCTATTCGGAGGTTCGAATCCTTCCGTCCCAGAGTACAGTCATTGTGGAATAAATCTTCTACTGCCTTTGTACACCATCTTTCTCTTTCTGTTTAAAAATACAATATATTTTAAGAATAAAATATTGAAATGAAAAGAATAATCAACTTTTTTTCATCATTTCAACCGAATAAAAAATATATATATATAAATATATATTTCTATATATTTCTATTCAAATTTCAATTTTACATATATACAATCTAATATGGGATTCATTTGAATTCTGACTGAACCTTTTACGCGTAAATTCACTATTCCATTCATAGAGAAAGAAAAAGTCTAGATTACGATATACTGACTGAACTATGACTATTCATGATTCCACAATTGAATCAATTACACAAACTAGAGGAATGTTATGGTAAAACTTCGTTTAAAACGATGTGGTAGAAAGCAACGTGCGACTTGAATTGAAGGACATGATCTGCTGTGGATTTTTTGATCCGCCACTTTTTATATAGGAATATAGGTGCTCTTGGCTCGACATTTTGTGTTCTATTTTACTAGGGTGATACACTTTTTTGTAAAAAAGAGCGCAGGGTGGAGCTCGAGGAGAATATAAAGTTTTTATTCCTTTCGCAGGAGTAAGGATCTAGGGTTAGTGCGAATCAATAAGTTGGAACAACTTCGTAAGTCTTTTTATATTGAAAAAAGCCCTTCAAGCAATTTTACAATGGAAAAGGAAATTTTATTAAAATTGTAAAATTCTTTGAATCAAAAGCCTATCATGCGTGAATCAAGCGTTTTTATGATTCTTTGATAGAAAGAAATCATAAACAAAATAAGGGGCTTGTTGCTGCCCTTTTTTAATAAAACGATTCAAGATCACCGAAGTCATGTCTAAACCCAAAGATTCAAAGTAAAGATAACGAATCCTGAAACAAGGAAATCCAGTTTTAAATTGTTTGAACAACTATATCAAAATGAAGAATCAAAATTTATTATAAAAAATGAGACAAACAAAAAAGGGTTAGAGACTACTCAATAAAAAGATAAAAATTCTATGTTGAGATATTTGAGAGTTATTTAACTTGAGTTATGAGAGTACGGATGTTACGAATGCTTTTTGTGGAAAAACTATTTAGGGTTTCAATACTGGCAAATTTATTTAATGTTTTTATTAATCTATATTAATATTTGTATTTTATACAGAGAGTTAACTTCTACTCATTTAATTTTTAATTTTTTTCTCGAGCCGTACGAGGCTAACGCCTCTTATACGTTTCTAGGGGGGGGGGTATTATTCATATACATCTATCCCAATGAGCCGTTTATCGAATCGTTGCAATTGATGTTCGATCCCGAAGAGAAGGAAGAGATATTCGAAAAGTGGGTTTTTATGATCCGATAACAAATCAAACTTTTTTAAATCTTCCCGCTATTCTTGATTTCCTTAAAAAAGGCGCTCAACCAACAAGAACAGTTCATGATATTTCAAAGAAGGCAGGGATTTTTACGGAATTAAGTCTTAATAAAACGAAATTGAATTAATGAAACATAAAAAAGAGGATGTGAAAGACTCATATATAACTTGGTATCAAATTTTATCTACTCTTTTCTTTCCTCCTCTTTCGCTTCCATCAAATTTTTTTAGAATTTATATTTATTTTTAGTATTCCTACTAAGGTACGAATACTAAAAATACCCTGATAATAACTACTATGTTTTATAATCATAAACAAATTTATGAAAAAAATACTGTATATAAAATAATATATTAATATAAAATAATATATTAAGTCTGAATAAAACAAATATATATATTATTATATGAATAATATGAATAATATGAAAAATTTCTTCATTATTCATAAAAAATTAAAGGTCATAAAAGTGGGTCTAAAAAAGTATAAAAAGATTTGAGATTACCCTAATCGGCTTAGTTTTCATTCATTGTATGAACTAACAAACCGAGGGGTTAAGCTTTTTATTTATTTTTTCTATTCTTTTCGCTATATTAAAAATTCACAATCATATTGACAACAGTGTATCGACCAAATATAATTCTCTCATAGATAAATAGATCTATTTATCCCGGACGCACACATGACTGTATTTTTTCTTTATTCTGGTTGTATCTACATATTTGCAGTACTTTTTTTTTTTTTGGGGTTGCTAACTCAATGGTAGAGTACTCGGCTTTTAAGTGCGACTAGCATCTTTTACACATTTGTATGAAGAAAAGGATTCGTACAGATCTACGGTAGAGTTTGTAAGACCACGACTGATCCTGAAAGGAATGAATGGAAAAAATAGCATGTCGTATCAAGGGAGAATTCAGATAAAAATTTTTTGATCGGTACAACCTTTTTTCGGTGTCGAACAAAAAAGGGGGAATTCAAATTTGGGTCGAGTTAATAAAGATAAATGGATGGGATAAAAAACCAGTTTTCCTGATTCCAGGAAAAAAAAGAAACGAGCTTCCATTCGTAATTTGAAAAATTACCCGATCTAATTAAATGTTAAAAATGGATTAGTGCCTAATACGGGTATGGGGAAGGTTTTTTTCTTGCGTGTTATTATCAATTTTTTCATGAGTCCTAATTATTTTTTCCCTAGTCCATTTGGGTTAGGTTGGAGATGGATGTGTAAAAGAAGCAGTATATTGATAAAAAAATATATATTTCCAAAATCAAAAGAGCGATTAGGTTAAAAAAATAAAGGATTTCTAATCATTTTGTTTTGTTATTCTATAATATAATGAACATAAACCTATTAAAGATAGAGAATCCGGTTAGCAGTCTACCTGTTTATGAGTATCCATTACTTTCGTAGTCTAATACCTCATTTTGACTGTATCGCACTATGTGTCATTTCAGAACTCAATAAAATAAATACTTTACTTTCAGTTCAAATCGAAATTCAATCCAAATGGAGAAATTTCAAGGATATTTAGAGTTCGATGGGGCTCAGCAACAGAGTTTTCTATATCCACTTTTTTTTCGAGAGTATATTTATGTACTTGCTTATGATCATGGTTTAAATAGATTAAATAGAAACCGCTCTATTTTCTTGGAAAATGCGGATTATGACAAACGATATAGTTCACTAATTGTTAAACGCTTAATTTTGCGGATGTCCGAACAAAATCGTTTGATTATTCCCACTAAGGATTTGAGCCAAAATCCCTTTTTGGGGCATACCAACCTTTTCTATTATCAAATGATATCTGTTTTATTTGCAGTGATTGTAGAAATTCCGTTTTCCCTAAGATTAGGATCCTCTTTCGAAGGAAAAAAATTAAAAAAATCTTATAATTTACAATCAATTCATTCAATATTTCCCTTTTTAGAAGACAAATTATCACATTTTAATTATGTGTTAGATGTACTAATACCTTATCCCATCCATCTAGAAATCTTGGTTCAAACCCTACGTTACCGGGTAAAAGATGCCTCTTCTTTGCATTTTTTTCGGTTCTGTCTATACGAGTATTGCAATTGGAAGAATTTTTATATAAAAAAAAAATCAATTTTTAATCCAAGATTTTTCTTGTTCTTATATAATTCTCATGTATGTGAATACGAATCCATCTTTTTTTTTCTACGCAAGCGGTCTTCTCATTTACGCTCGACATCTTATGAAGTCCTTTTTGAGCGAATTTTATTCTATGGAAAAATACAACATTTTTTTAAAGTCTTTGTTAATAATTTTCCGGCGATCCTAGGGTTGCTCAAGGATCCGTTCATACATTATGTTAGATATCACGGAAAATGCATTCTGGCAACAAAAGATACGCCGCTTCTGATGAATAAATGGAAATATTATTTTGTTAATTTATGGCAATGTTATTTTTCCATATGGTTTCAACCGCAAAAGGCCAATATAAATCA